AAGATCTTAATCGTAAATAAGAAGAGTGTTTACGAAAAAAAACCAATAAAAATTCAAATTCAGATACATAAGAATTGTATAGGAACCTAAATAGTCTTTTATTTTCTTTTGAAAAAAGACAAATAGATTTCTTATGCGTAATGAGAAGACTATTCCAATTATGATATTCGTGAAGAAAGAATCGCAATGAATGCAAAAAAGGAACATCTTGAATCCAGCATTGAAGAATTTGGACCAAGATTTCCATATGGATGGGGTGGGGTATTAGTATACCTGAGACATAATTTAAATGCGGTAATTTGTCTTCTAAAAAGGGAAAAATTGAGTGAATTGATCGTAAATTATGATTTTTTTTTATTTCTTTTTTTTCTCCGAAAAAAGATACTAATCGCTGCAAGAACAGAATTTCTCCAAAAATTGCAAAACTTTCTGATATCATTTGAGAATAAAAAAGAGAATAAAAAAAATTGTTATGCCCAATTAACCTCTTTTGGTTAGAACCATTAACCGAGGAAATCAAAAAATTCTGTTGATAGATTCGAGTAATTAGGCGTTTTACAAGTGCTAAACTAGATTTATTGTCATAACCAAAAACTTCGACAGGTTCATAAAAAATCGAACCACTTAAACTATGATCATGAGCAAGTGCATAAATATACTCCTGAAAGAGTAGCGGATATAGGAGATGTTGTTGCCAAGATTTATCCTTTTCTAAATATCCTTGTAATTCTTCCATTGACTTACATTTCTACTTTAACCAGAAACTATAGGCATTTCTTGGTTATCAAATTATACATAGTGCAATATGGTCAGAACAGAGTATGTATGGAAAAAAATATATACCCCGGAAACAGATAGTCTAATCAACAGATCTTTTTCTCCCCCTCTTCTATCCAATGGGTTTATCTTCGTTATAATTCCCAGAGGTTCCAAAATCTTTTATTTTTGCAACCCGATCGCTCTTTTGACTTTGGAACAAATTCTTTTTGTCAGTATACTGTTTCTTCTACACATTCGTTTCTAATCCATAATATAGAATAGTTAGGATTTTTTTAAAAACAAAAAAAAAAAGAATCAAAGGACCTTTCACAAGGGAACCTTTCCCCGCACCAGGCACTAATTTTTTTTAACGTCTAATTAGATCGGGTAATTATTCAAATTAAGATAAGAATAGAAGCTCGTTGCTTTTTTTTTTTTACCAGAATTGGAGCCGTGGAGCTCTATCCATTTATTCACTAGACCCAATTGAAAATATGAATTTCTTTTGTCTTCCTCCCCCAAAAAATTGGAATAATCCGGTAGGAATCAACCGAAAATTCTACTAAAAAAAAAATAAGAATAAATATAAGAAGAAATTCAATTTTCTTTTTATTATTACGACATGCTGTTTTTTCCACCCATTACCTTTCAGGATCAGTCGCGGTCTTATAGACTCTACCAATAGTCTGGACGAATTCGTTGCTTCATCCAAATGTGTAAAAGATCATAGTCGCACTTAAAAGCCGAATACTCTACCGTTGAGTTAGCAACCCGGACAAATATAATATGTAGATACGATCGAAATAAAAAAAAATTTAAACAAACCACCCCTTTTCTAATTTTTTTTTTATTTTCGTTAAGAAAATATATCTTGTATTGTATAACAGTAAATCCAGCAAACCTATCATTTGACTGAAGTAAAGGAAAAACCAACAGGGGTCGGAATAAACGGATCCTTTTATCTACGATCAAATTATATTTGATCGATACACCATTGTCAATATGAGTGGAATGTTGAGAGAACAAATTCAATTACTTAGTAAGTAAATCAAATAAGGATTTGTGTTGGATTGGCACAACATAAATAAGAAATTTAGATGAAAAAAGGTACAGAAAAATGTCGGGTTTATTAAATCAATAGAGGTACAATAAGCAAGGTTCGTCCTTTGTTCGTTGTTGGATTTCCACAACAACAATAAAAAAAATATGAATAGAACAAGAAAAAAGAAAATTTTGGGTAAATAATTACCCAAAATAGATACTACTTACCTTTCTTTTTTTTTTTTTCATTTCTTTATGAAGTTCTTTCTTTAAATAATTCTGCCTTTCTTAAAATATCATGAACAGTTCCTGTAGGTTGAGCACCTTTTTCAAGGAAATAACGAATAGCGGGAACGTTTAAATAAGTTTGATTCTGTATCGGATCGTAAAAACCTACTTTTCGAAGATCTCTTCCTCCTCTTCGGGATCGAACATCAATTGCAACGATTCGATAGATCGCTCATTGGGATAGATGTAAATAAATAATACCCCCCCCTAGAAACGTATAAGAGGTTTTCTCCTCATACGGCTCGAGAAAAAACGATTCAAATTAGAATATTTCTGTATATAATAGCAAATAAATCCATAACTATGATTTGAATCGTTTTTGTTCTTACTTACCTTACAGAAAAAAATAAATATCATTCATACTCATAACTCAAGTTGGGCAATTCAGAAAAAGTTCGAAGGTAAATCCTTAGACATTTCTTGAGTCGTCTCTAACCTTTTTCTTTGTCTCGTCTCGAATCTATTTTTACTTCTCATTCTAATAAAATTTTTGAGACAATTGAAAATAGTATTTCCTTGTTCCGGAAGCCTTTCTCTTTACTTTGTAGAATCATTAGGTTTAGACATTACTTCGGCGATCCTTACTCCTTTTCAAAATGGCAGCAACATACCTTTTGTTTTTTGTTTTCTATAATTTGTTTGACTTTTATTTCATTTTTCATTTCAAACTTGTTTGTTGGAATTTTAACCCTTCAATTTCTATATTGAAGATATACTTACAAAGTTGGTCTAACTTATTTATTGTTACTAACCCTAGATTCTTCCTCCCGATAAATGAATCAATACTTTTTGTTCGAGCTCCACCGTGTACTATTCCTATTTACCAATCCAAATTAGGTCCTAGCAAGAACAGAACAAACTATGTCGATTCAAGAGCATCTTCATTCCTACGGAAAATGATGGATGTAAAAATCCACAACGAATCATGTCCTTCAAGTCGCACGTTGCTTTCTACCACATCGTTTCAAACGAAGTTTTACCATAACATTCCTCTAATTAAATTTCGAACCGGTATGGAATTGATTCAAGATGGAATCATGAATAGTCATTGGCTCAACGGAAATACCTTCTATGTATCTATGGATAGATAAATAGTTATCCGGAAAAGTCTTAGAAAGAATTTAAGTTATTTCACCCCATATTCTATCAATAGAAAAAGTCTCGTGTAAGGTAAGATTAAAGTCGTTATTTTTTCTTTCAATTCTTTCATTTGAAAGAAAAAATCAGAATCAAGAATAATAAAATTTTGTATCCATCATATACAACGAATACAACGAACAATTGTTACCGGAGGAAATCATAGATATTTAAAGAATCACAGAACCTTATTGACTTAACCAAAGGACTGCTGTTACTGAAATAGAACAATACACTAACAATAATATATAATATATATATATATATAACATAGAACTTGTTCCTTTTATATTAATATTATCTTGTATTTTTATATTATTATTATACAGTATACAGATTATACAGACAGATTTTGTTTTACTTCAGGTTCAAAAATCTTTCCGCCAATTCCATAAAATATATAAATTTTCATCCATCCAATTGTTACATTACATTGATATTCCTTTGTATAAGATATAAGATAAAATAAAAAAAAAAAAAAAATAGGATCCGGATCAATTCGTTTTTCTTCTTTTTTTTTTCTTAGAAGTTTTAAGACGAACCATGAAATAAAATTAATACCAAAAACTACGTAATTTTGAGTCTCCACATAAAATAAAGTGTGGAATTAGGATACACTATTTATTTTTCTTTAGGCCCCCTCGGGAATGGAATAGAAAAAGGCCTTTTTCTATTTCGATTCAGAATGCATCATGTTAGAATTACCATTTCACAGATATGGAACACAAAGCTTCCATAAGGAACTAACTTCAATATGAGTAGTACAAACATACTTTGAATGGGAATGCTCGCCCAATTCTTTTTTGAATTAAGAATTCAAAGAAATAAAGATATTTATTTTAATTCTACCCGTGCACTCGATCGCGTTTGTGAGAAACCAAACGAAGGAAAAGATATAATTCATAGAATTATTCCGAGAATTCAGAACAGAGGGTTGGATCACATTATATTCAAGATTAAACAACAGAAAGTTGTTAAAGAGAGGAATCTTTCGTTTCTGATAAAGACGATCTGGGACGGAAGGATTCGAACCTCCGAATGACGGGACCAAAACCCGCTGCCTTACCGCTTGGCCACGCCCCATTTATATTTATATTCGACACTAATAAAGACTAATATTGGTATTGGTCATTCGTCAATCCCACCCAATCCAAATACATATGAAATAGATTGTTGCTAGGATTCAACACATGTAAATATAGAATAAAAAAAATTATTGATCATTTCATAAAATTCAATTAAGATATTGTATGAAACTATAATTCCTTGTATTCTCATTTGAGAATGAAAGGAAAGATTTTGGATTTGGGAGAGTTCGAAGAAAGGGAAGGATTTTTGACCCGCCTTTTCATTTTTTCCCTCATAAAACTCAACCAAAATAAAATTTTCTAATCTACAAGAATGAAATGTTTGTTATGCTTAATATCTTTAGTTTAATCTGTATCTGTCTTAATTCTACCCTTTATTTAAGTAGTTTTTTCTTCGCCAAACTGCCCGAGGCTTATGCCGTTTTCAATCCCATCGTAGATGTTATGCCTGTAATACCTGTACTATTTTTTCTCTTAGCCTTTGTTTGGCAAGCCGCTGTAAGTTTTCGATAAAATCTTTACTATTCTGCAAAATTCACAATTTATCAAAAAAAAATTCTAAAAATTGATAAGATCAGATAAGTTTTCCATTATGAACCCTCGATTCAAAAAAAGAAATTCTTGTATATTGAATTGAATGACCGCGGTGATAAATTTTGATCAACTTATTTCCTTGTTCTGACCTAC